AATAATAAATAAACTAAAAGAAAAAGAAAGGATTAAAATAGAAATGATTTTCCAATTTTATTCTGTAGTGATTTTTGTAGTGATTCAAAGAAAGTCTCTTTGAATGAAGTTATACAGCACAGTTCTTATTATTAACTTATTAATTATGTTTATTAAGTTATTAATTATGTTCTTATTATTAAGTTATTAAGATTTTATTATTTTAATATTAATTATTTTATTTCTCAGGAGGTATCCAACAAATTTTTTGATTCAGACAGAATCATGGGAGGATGGGCGGATGTCATAGATAATGAATTTATTTTATATTACTCTATTTTTGTTAGTGCCATCTATAATTTAGAATGATAATGATTGCTAAATGATTGATAAATTAAATTCAATTGGTATTGTTTTGTTGTTTATCCTCGTATCTTTCAAAAAGTTTAACTTAGGGAAATGCTTTACAAACATATGTATAAAAGAAATAGTTTATTTAGCTCCTTCATGCCTACTATAACTAGTTATTTCGGTTTTCTACTAGTGGCTTTAACGATAACCTCAGTTCTATTTATTGGTCTGAACAAGATACGGCTTATTTGAAATTAATTGAATGAACAATTCATAAAAATAAAAAGAAATTTTTCTACAGTATTCTATCTATTCTCTAGTTCCTTACCCTGTCAATTTCCAATTCTTGATTATTGAGATTTATGAGCAATATGGATTAATATTTAAGAATAGATATTATCTCTCTTTTTTTTTTCTTTTTAAATAAATAAATAAAAATAAATTGAAATGATTGAAGTTTTTCTATTTGGAATTGTCTTAGGTCTAATTCCTATTACTTTGACTGGATTATTCGTAACTGCATATTTACAATACAAGCGCGGTGATCAGTTGGGCCTTTGATTAATTAACACCTTGTTTTTTTGACCTCCTCCTTTCTTTAATCCGCAGGAGGTCAAATTGAGATTGCTGTTCAGTTTTTTCCGTATAATTTTCAACTTAAGAAAACAAGAACAGAATCACGCTCTGTAGGATTTGAACCTACGACATTGGGTTTTGGAGACCCACGTTCTACCGAACTGAACTAAGAGCGTTTTCTTATCACAAAAAATAAGACTGTAAGGCAAAAGATTCTTTTTTTTAACTCCAATACATCTTGAACGACTATACTATCCTATTCTATAGGATAGTAAGGATTAGGTATGCCCAATTCGAATTGATCTTAATTGATTCCTCGTTATTGCTCAGCAGCGAAGTAATAGGTAGGGATGACAGGATTTGAACCCGTGACATTTTGTACCCAAAACAAACGCGCTACCAAGCTGCGCTACATCCCTTTCAATTGGTCTATAATGGCATTGTAAAGAATCCCTGCCTTTTTTTCCACATACTTATTTTTATTTTTTCCATTGATTTGATATACACAACGTATCTTGCCATTTCTTCTTTTTAGTCTCATATCATATAACATATATCATATAACATATAAGAATAATAAACTTATATACATTATATTATATACATTATATATATGAAAAAAAAAATATACATATGAAAAAAATATGAAACTTGTTGTAAAGTTCGTGAATGCTCGGGCGGAAAAGGACGTATTTTGTTCTTTTAAGAAAAGAAAAGGAAAATTTTATCTATCAAATCGTTGTACATTTCAACTTGAATTAGGGATTTCACGTACAACACAAATGCAAGTGGCCTTGAACTACATATATATCTGATCATATATATATTGCCATTATGTATTACAATAAACATTATTTATGACAATTATAATAAAGAAGGGGGATTTTAAATGCGAGATTTCAAAACATATCTATCCGCGGCGCCAGTAATAAGTACTCTATGGTTCGGGTCTTTAGCAGGCCTATTAATAGAGATCAATCGTTTTTTCCCGGATGCGTTGACATTTCCTTTTTTTTCTTTTTAGTTATTAATACGGGGGGGTGAAGAAAATTAGAGATACAATTAAATATCTGTGACTACCCCCCTCTTTTTTTTTTATTAGAAAAAGTTAGAAAAGAGAAAGAATAAAAGTAGATTCAAACTCGGCGAAACTCGGAACTCAGCCCTAAGTTTCAAGTAAATTTACTTCAATTAAATTAAGAGAACGAAACTTGAAATGCGGTTAGGGCAACAGTAGCATATAAGATGCTTAAATCAAATACTGTCCTGCGATTCTAATTGAATTTTCTAATCTTAATCTAAATAGAGTTTAAAATCATTGGATTACTTAATATAATATTACTATATTGGTTGTAACGAAATCGTTCATAATTTGATTTCGAGTTAGCAACTTCTATTTTTTTCGTTCCTTTTTTCTTCGCTTCGGAGCGTAAAATAGGAGAGTTGGGGGAATAAAAAATCCAAAAGGGGGTTCATGGCCAAGGGGAAAAATGCCCGAGTAAGGATTATTTTACAATGTACCAGTTGTGTTCGAAACAGTGTTAATAAGAAATCAACAGTAATTTCCAGATATATTACTCAAAAGAATCGACACAATACGCCTAGTCGATTGGAATTGAGAAAATTCTGTCCCTATTGTTACAAACATACGATTCACGGGGAGATAAAAAAATAGATGGAACCGATCTCCTGTGTGTCGCCTTTACAAGGAAGATGAAAAATGACATATTAACATCTAATATGTTAAGATATATTTATATATTGAAATAGAAACAAGCAAAATCCCATTTCTTAATTCTAAATCATTATCATTTTTGATCTGATCGAACGAAATAGGATTTTCGAAATAAGAAATAAACAAACCATGGATAAACCCAAGCGACTTCTTATTAAGTCCAAGCGATCTTTTCACAGGCGCTTGTCCCCGATCCAGTTGGGGGATCGAATTAATTATAGAAACGTGAGTTTAATTAGTCGATTTATTAGTGAAGAAGGAAAAATATTATCTAGACGGGGGAATAGATTGACTTTAAAACAACAACGATTAATTACTAATGCTATAAAACAAGCTCGTATTTTATCTTCGTTACCCTTTCTTAATAATGAAAAACAATTTGAAAAAAACGAGTTGGTCGCTAGAACTACCGGTCTTAGAACCAGAAAAAAATTGGTTTACTCTTCAATTGAATCAAAATTCTAATCCGAACTCAACCGTGGATTGATATTTTGTTCAAAAAATCCGAAAATCCAGATTAGATTGCCGTGTCGTAAGAAAAAAACGAATTGGAGAAGAAAAGAAGAATAAATCTTTTTTATTGAATGTTTTTGTTCAGTTTGATTACTTACTTGATCATATTATCATATTTTATCATACTAATTTCTATTCGACTTTCCCGGAATTCATTCCCCAGGGAATTCCATGTAAAACATTTCGATGGCTTCTTTCCAATCTACTTATTTTATTTTATAATGTCATTGGAAATCATATAAAGACAATTCCCATTTAATATAGCTATTTGTGCAAGTATTTTACGATTAAGAAGTAACTGTTTCTTGTACAGATTGTTTATTAATCTACTATAACTATAGGATGCCTTATTCTCGCGAATTACTGCATTTATCCGGGTGATCCACAAATGACGAAAATTTCTTTTTTGCCTATCCCTATCCCGATGGGCCGAAACCAAAGCTTTCATTTTTTGTTGCATAATAGTTCGAGTAAGTTTTGAATGAGCCCCGCAAAAGCTTGATGTGAATAAACTCATTTTTGTTCTACGCTTCCGAGCTATATATCCTCGTCTAATTCTGGTCATTGAATAAACGAAACTTTGATGAATAACTAATTGATTTCCTTTTCTTTCAGTTATTTTTTTCCCCTTTTCTATAATACCAAAACAGATTCTTCCAATGTATAAAATAATAATTCCAACAGCTTTTGCTACTATAACCTTCCAACCCACGATTTTTTCTTTTTTTTTTCTAGGCATTTCGCCTCGAAATAAGAAATTGTATTGATACTGGGTATCAAACAAAAACATAGTAAATAAAAAAAATAAGTAGTAAATAGAAATGGATAACGAAATAGTGGGTTCCGCCGTTTCTATGGTTACTACTTATTAAACTTAAACGGTGAGGTCTTCTCTATACACCGGAGCCCCTTCCCCCATTTTATCAATGCTATTGTTAACTTGTACAGTTCACAGTCTTTGGCTCTACCCATGAATTATCCAGTAATGGTTCTTTCGCAACAAGAAGATCCATCTATACAGTAACGATATTTAATTATAAAGATTAGCTGATTAGCGGATCCTGTTAGTCCGTTCTTGCAAAAGTAGGGACATAATTTTTCGTCCTTTTAATTTAAATAAGATTTCCCTTGCTTAACTTAACGGATAATCAATTGCTATCAATTGATAGCAATGGGGAATTCTTTCTCATTTTAAATTGAAAATTGAGGTGATTGAATTTGCACCAATGGAAACCATAAATTTGATACACAATAGAAGGATATGATAGATCTTTTTTTTAGATAGTAAAGTAGGTTCTTCCATTTTATCCTATTCATCCGTGCTGATCATGGATAGTGGAAAAATTATTTCCTTTCTTTACCCACGATCTGAACGAATCGCTCATACACCCTAGTGCATGTTCCTCGGCGTTGAGGACATCCCCCAAGAGCGGGGGATTTGGTGACATTTCTGATTGGCTGTCTTGTGTTTCTAATAAGTTGTTTAATAGTTGGCATGCTGAATCGTATGCAGAACGAGGTTAGTTTAGATCGATCTTATTCGGATAAATTATCTCTATATTAATATTGATATATTAAATTAATAGAATATTAAACCCCAATAAGAAAATTTCTCCAATTGTGATTTGCATGAAATTCCTCCTATTTTTTAGGCAACTGCTACAAGATCAACAATTCCATAGGCTTGGGCTTCTGTTGCCGACATAAAAACATCCCTTTCCATGTCTTCGGATACAACCCATAAGGGTTTGCCCGTTCTTTGTGCATAAACCCTTGTGAGGATTTCACGCAGTTTCAGTAGTTCTTCCGCTTCCAGGACAAATTCTGCTATTTGTGCCTCATAAAAACCAGCAATAGGTTGATGGATCATTACCCTGATGATTACAAAATAATAAACGGTTATTCTATCTCGCATGATAAGGTGACGGGAAGAAATAAAGAATAATAAAAAAAGATAAAATTGAACAACCGTACAGGCATTGCTTATGCATTGCATACGGCTCTACAATAGAATTCAGTTTTACTTTTCATCAAAAAAAATATAAACTCTATCAGGTCTAAATCGGTAAATGATCTAACAACCACTCTTCTCTTGGATGGAATTGAAAAAAAAATACTATGGTGACTCCGTTGCTTTATTTCATCGGCGATTTAGCAATTCCAAAATTTCTTTTTTCATTATTTTTTGAAAAAAAATAATGAAAAAAGAATAGAATTTTGTTTTTTTCGTACTCTTTCAGAACAAAAATAGTGTTAAGAGTCTTCCCTTGTGAAAACAAAAAAAAGTTTGTAACGCTGAAATAGGCCCCTGATAGATAAGATAAAGTCGGAATGTCCTTATATTTCATACTACTCTTTCGATACATAATCTAATGTTAAAAAAAACAATACAAAAATTTTCTTATATTATATCGAATTTGAAATGTCATGCTATTATTATTTAATATTCATATTTCATATGGCGAAGGCACAGTTTTTTTCTTTCAAATAAAAAACCATTGGCGCCAAGCGTGAGGGAATGCTAGACGTTTGGTAATTTTTCCTCCAACCAGGATAAAAGATCCCATTGAAGCAGCTAATCCCATGCATACTGTCTGTACATCTGGTCGCACAAATTGCATAGTATCATAAATTGCTATTCCCGGTATTACCCATCCGCCAGGAGAGTTTATAAACAAATACAAATCTTTGGTCTCACTCTCTATACTGAGATATACCATAAGACTAATAAGTTGATTTGAGATCTCGCTATCAACATCTTGACCTAAAAAAAGTAATCTTTCTCGATAAAGTCGGTTGATTAGGATAAAAGTCTATTCCCTAGGAACCATACATACACCTTTTGATGCATACAGTTCAATAAAAAAATCGCGAAAAAAAGAATCAATGTGTATATTCCAGCCTTCTTTTTTTTTTTTAGTGCGCACTTTCTAACTTTTCTTCTAACGAAGGGGGTTTTCTTCCATTTTTCAAGAAAGATGAGTTTTGCCTCGTTTACTTATAAAAAATAATTCATTAAACTTATCAAACTAACTTTTCATTGATGTATTCTTTCGCCGAGATCAAATTCAAATTACGATGGCATTTTCTTGTTCCTGAATGGGCTTCTTCAAGTCTTTTAGGTTTGTGCTCTACTCCGAGTAAAGATCTGTCCAATTTTGATTTGCACATATAGGGCAAATGCCCCCATTACCGCGTCTTTTTGCTACAATTTCTTTTTTTTTCAATTCATTTAACGCCTGCCGTCAAATATTTGATGTATTCATCATATTATTCGATTGATTATGATTAGTAGTTTGAAATTACTCCTATTTATAAATAGAATATGATACAAGTAGTAATCATAGATATATTACCAGTTGGGTTTTTCTAAACGGAGCCTGGATACTTTATTTTCATTTTATTGGTCCAAACAAGCCATCCATAAATTATTCTAATTGATAATATTAATTTTGATACCCCCAAATCATAGATTTAATTGCACTTCACACTCCAAATTTTGGATAATTTAATCAATCTTTCTTGGGCGAAACAGAGAAATCCCAGTCGTGGGAGAGAGAACGGGAAAACCCCATATGGCCCAATATATCTGGCAAGTCACACTATACGTCAATCCAAATTGAATCGTCTTCTCCGGGATTTCGAAAAGGAACTTTTGGAACACCAATAGGCATTCAATGGAAGAAAAAAGGGCAAGTATTGTATTTCACTTTAATGTGAAAGCGTAATAATGAATTTATTGTCTTAATAATATTATCTTTTATCATATTTTATGTGTAGATTCGATAAATTCATAAAAAAGGAGACAAAATGAATAAAGTAAAATAAAAATGAATAAAATAAAGTAAAAGTCTTACGAATAGGTCCTTTGAATGATGAACAAATCTGTATGCATTTGCTCATATAAAATGGGGGCAACCCCCCATTGCGTATTGGTACTTATTGGGTATAGAATAGATCTGCTTCCCCTTGTTCTTACAAACAGAACTGTTACATTATTACTAAAAGAATAGACAAAATAGTTATCTTTTCTTCGAGATAATCTGCTGAAAAAGTGAGGTCCATAACATAGTTTCTCCAGTGCAATAAAGTTACATAGTATCTATTTTTTGTTGATAAAGGGGTATTCCCATGGGTTTGCCTTGGTATCGTGTTCATACCGTCGTATTGAATGATCCCGGTCGTTTGCTGTCTGTCCATATAATGCATACAGCTTTGGTTGCTGGTTGGGCCGGTTCCATGGCTCTATATGAATTAGCCGTTTTTGATCCCTCTGACCCCGTTCTCGATCCAATGTGGAGACAAGGTATGTTCGTTATACCCTTCATGACTCGTTTAGGAATAACCAATTCGTGGGGTGGTTGGAGTATAACAGGAGGAACTATAACGAATCCGGGTATTTGGAGTTATGAAGGTGTGGCGGGGGCGCATATTGTGTTTTCTGGCTTGTGCTTTTTGGCAGCTATCTGGCATTGGGTGTATTGGGATCTAGAAATATTTTGTGATGAACGTACAGGGAAACCTTCTTTGGATTTGCCCAAGATTTTTGGAATTCATTTATTTCTCTCAGGGGTGGCTTGTTTTGGGTTTGGTGCTTTTCATGTAACCGGATTGTATGGTCCTGGAATATGGGTGTCCGATCCTTATGGACTAACCGGAAAGGTACAATCTGTAAATCCAGCGTGGGGTGTGGAAGGTTTTGATCCTTTTATTCCGGGAGGAATAGCTTCTCATCATATTGCAGCAGGGGCGTTGGGCATATTAGCAGGCTTATTCCATCTTAGCGTTCGTCCGCCCCAACGTCTATACAAAGGATTACGTATGGGAAATATTGAAACTGTGCTTTCCAGTAGTATCGCTGCTGTCTTTTTTGCAGCTTTTGTTGTTGCTGGAACAATGTGGTATGGTTCAGCAACCACCCCGATTGAATTATTTGGTCCTACTCGTTATCAATGGGATCAAGGATACTTCCAGCAAGAAATATATCGAAGAGTTGGTGCTGGGCTAGCCGAAAATCAAAGTTTATCCGAAGCTTGGTCTAAAATTCCTGAAAAATTAGCTTTTTATGATTACATCGGTAATAATCCGGCAAAGGGTGGATTATTCAGAGCAGGCTCAATGGACAGTGGGGATGGAATAGCAGTTGGGTGGTTGGGACATCCTATCTTTAGGGATAAAGAAGGGCGTGAACTTTTTGTACGTCGTATGCCTACTTTTTTTGAAACGTTTCCAGTTGTTTTGGTAGACGGAGACGGAATTGTTAGAGCCGATGTTCCTTTTCGAAGGGCAGAATCAAAGTATAGTGTCGAACAAGTAGGTGTAACTGTTGAGTTCTATGGCGGCGAACTAAATGGAGTCAGTTATAGTGATCCTGCTACTGTGAAAAAATATGCTAGACGTGCTCAATTGGGTGAAATTTTTGAATTAGATCGTGCTACTTTGAAATCGGATGGTGTTTTTCGTAGCAGTCCAAGGGGTTGGTTTACTTTTGGACATGCTTCGTTTGCTCTGCTCTTCTTTTTCGGACATATTTGGCATGGTGCTCGAACTTTGTTCAGAGATGTTTTTGCTGGTATTGACCCAGATTTAGATGCTCAGGTGGAATTTGGAGCATTCCAAAAACTTGGAGATCCAACTACAAGAAGACAAGTAGTCTGATACAATATTGATCTCTTACTTTTCGCCTCTATTTTATTTTTGTAATTTGACATAAGGTACCAGAGATATCTTGATTTGAATTGCCGTCTTTTCTTTGAATCTTGTTCTTTTTTATCGTATCGGGAGGACAATCCCAAATAAACAGGTATGGAAGCTATAATTGTGAAACACGATCGAATCTATGGAAGCATTGGTTTATACATTTCTTTTAGTCTCGACTCTAGGAATAATTTTTTTCGCTATCTTTTTTCGAGACCCGCCTAAAGTTCCAACTAAAAAGATGAAATGATTTTTCATTATATTAATTGAAGTAATGAGCCTCCTAATATTGGGAGGCTCTTTACTTCAACTAGTCCCCGTGTTCCTCGAATGGATCTCTTAGTTGTTGAGAGGGTTGCCCAAAAGCGGTATATAAGGCATACCCCGTAAAACTTACAAGTAAACCAGATATAAAGACGGCGACTAGGGTTGCTGTTTCCATTATTATATAATTTCAAGACCACAATGGATTTTTGATAAGATCATTTATGTACAACAGAATGGTGTATAAAGTCAACAGATTTCAATTAATACAAAATAGGATTTATGGCTACACAAAGCGTTGAGGGTAGTTCTAGATCTGGTCCAAGACGAACTATTGTAGGGGATTTATTGAAACCATTGAATTCGGAATATGGTAAAGTAGCTCCTGGATGGGGAACTACTCCTTTGATGGGTGTTGCAATGGCTCTATTTGCGATATTCCTATCTATTATTTTGGAGATTTATAATTCTTCCGTTTTACTCGATGGAATTGCAATGAATTAGATTTACAAGACCCACTAAGTTCTAGCCTTTCAATACAAACAATACAAAGTCAAGTGCTTGGGTCTTAGATTTTTTTTTTATTTTAGTCCATTCTATTTTATTTTGGTAGTTCGATCGTGAAATTTCTTTCTTTCTGTATTTCTGGAATATGAGTGTGCGATTTGTTATAATAGATCCTATTGATAATACAGAGAATGCGTCTGTCATCTTGATAGAGATGTTTTTTATCTCGTCAGATGTTTATTCTAGTATCTGGAGCACGAAATACATGAAATAGATTACGAAGTATTAAAACTATGATTCATATTTAATATTCAGATCCTGCGACCGGACTCCAAAAAATTTCAAAGAGTTAGAAGGTATAAATTAAAAGATTTTTCT